ATATTTTGTCCTGAGATATATAATAAAAGTTGTCTAGTACATCAAATTTTTGTATGTATATATGATGCAAAAAATTTTTAATGAAAATGTAGTTTGGTCCAAACAAACATAATAAAATCATTTAAAATGCTTTGTAGTTTGATCCTAACAAAGCTAACATATTTTGTATTAAAAACTAACAAATTTTGTTAGGTGTGTTAGATAATTTTAGGATAAAAAGTTTGATGATTCATCAAATTTTAACAAGGGTTTAAACAAAAAATTGTAGTTGCATTCATTCTTTGTAGAGTGTATTGTTGACTGTGATTAAGCGACAATTGATCAGTTTAGTTGAATCTCGTTTTAGGGGTTTGGCGAGAAAAAAATTTGACTAAACAAGAAAAATTGTTGTAAGGGGGGTAGGGGGGTTTGCCATAAAAAAAATGTATTTTATTTTAATTAAATTTTAATATATATGGTTAAATTTATTGTTGTGTTTAAATTATTTGTTCTAGAATATTTTTTGTTAAATTTTTTGTTTTTTTGTAATGAGCATGTGACGCGGATAATGATGAGTAAAAATTTGTGTTAGAAAGTTTTGGGATAAATTTTTAAAAGTTTTGCTAAAATTTGTTAAAATTTTTGTGAACTTTTTCAGGGCTGTTTCGTTGGTGTTAAAAAATATGTCTACCAAGCATTAAAAGAACAATACCATATAGGTAGCTTGCGCGAAGTCCATTGCACTGTTAGTCCAGGCTAGAAACCGGATCGGTAGGAGCACTTTGAGATGAGGTCTGAAGGGAAGAGAGAAATAAAAAATACCAGCCGCCAGGAAAACCAGTTATGCTATGAGCAAGGGTACGAGGGTAACTAACCCATCAACCAGAGGCCTTGGAAAAGGTGAGAAAGTGGTGATAGAGGGTAGAATGGTCCTGACCTAACAACCAGAGGCCTTGGAAAAAGTGAGAAAGTGGTGCAACCTCAAGTTATGGACGTGATACTAGGGAGGGGGGCCTTACATACAAGGGTTGATGATTCTCACGTGAGAAGCCAGATCAATAGATAAACATGTATAAAATACACATCCATGTTGAAGAGAGATGTTTCAGGTAATGTCTGAATGTAAGATTATGAAGGGTAGTGATCTATGGATATTCATGGTGTTGTACAGTAATGCACGATATATAAATAACGTTCTTAAATCAGATTAATAGGATATAATACCTAGATAATACTCGTATGGTATATAATAGTATGTACTAAAAGCAGATATGTATTATGTAATATATATAGTTAATAGTATATATATGGATATTCATGGGGTAAATATATTAATGCATAATTATACATATATATATTATGTCTTATATATAGGATAATGTATATATTATTTTTCATGGGGTTATTCAGTTAATGCACTATATACATAATAGTATTTAAAGCATCACATGAAAAAAGTACATTGCGGGAAAAATTTTTATGTTGGGTGGTGGATGTGGGAGGAGTAAGTTGAGCTTGTTGTGTGGTAGGTGTTTGGAGGCAAAAGTTGGGTTGTTGGTGGAGGTTGGGAAAAAAGCCGTTGAGCGGCGGTGAATAGGATGGGTTGGTGTGGTAGGCGTTGGGCGGTAAAAGTTGGGTTGATGGTGGAGTGTTTCATGGCATGGTGTTTTGTGTGTTGTGGAGTAAATGTTAGATGTATTTGGTGTGTTGTTTGTTAGTATGTACTCTTTGTGTGGTAGGTGGTAGATAGTCGTTTTTAGGGTGCTTTGGGTTGCATGCGTGCATTGTTGGAAGGTGGACATTTTGTGGCTGTGTGATGGTAGTTTGTGTTGTTGGTGTTTGGAGGCAAAAAAGCCGCATTGTTTGTGGCTTGGTAGTTGAATTGTTTGTTAGTCAAGATTGGGCGGTAAAAGTTGGGTTGATGGTGGAGTGTTTGGAGGCAAAAAAGCCGCTTTGAGCGGCAGGTGGAGAGGTGAATAGGATGGGTTGGTGTGGTAGGCGTTGGGCGGTAAAAGTTGGGTTGATGGTGGAGTGTTTGGAGGCAAAAAAGCCGCTTTGAGCGGCAGGTGAGGATACAAAAGATAGTTTATGAAAAATGCTAGTTTTGGGGGCTGGCGATGGGGGTTTATAGCCTTCTCTTTTGATTGTTCTAGGAGGCTGTGTCTCATCTTTGGTTTACAAGACCAGGGCTTTAAATAGTTTAAGCTACTAGAGCATAGTTATCATTTAAGTAGTTTATTTTCTATTATGGTAATAGCAGGTATTAAGAGAAGGAAGATTAAAAAATAAAGTGTTGAGGCTAGTTGGCCAATAATAATAAATGGGTGTTCTACGGGTTGGCCTCCAATTCAGGTTAAAATAAGAATGTCTGAGATTAAAAGTCAGAAGAGTGCTTGAGATAGTGGGCGGAAAGATAAGGTGCGTTGTTTTGATACGTGTGTTAGGGGGATAGCTAGGAGAATTAGAATTGAGAGAAGGAGGGCTAGTACACCGCCTAGTTTATTAGGGATAGAGCGAAGGATTGCGTAGGCGAAGAGGAAGTATCATTCTGGTTTGATATGTGGGGGGGTGACAAGGGGGTTTGCGGGGGAGAAGTTTTCTGGGTCCCCTAAAAGGTTGGGTGAAAAGAAGGCTAGTAGGAGAAGGCTTGTTAGTATAATGAGGGCACCTAAAATGTCTTTGTAGGAGTAGTATGGGTGGAATGGGATTTTATCTGAGTTAGAATTGAGGCCTGCGGGGTTATTTGAGCCTGTTTCGTGGAGGAATAATAGGTGGATTATTGAAGTGCCTATAATAATAAAGGGGAGTATAAAATGAAGGGTGAAGAATCGAGTTAGGGTAGCGTTATCAATTGCAAACCCCCCTCAGACTCACTCTACAAGGGTTAAGCCAATGTAGGGTACTGCGGAGAGGAGGTTTGTAATGACGGTGGCCCCTCAAAAGGATATTTGTCCTCAGGGTAAGACATAGCCTATGAAGGCTGTGGCTATTACTAGGAAGAGCAGGATGACTCCGATGTTTCAGGTTTCAGTATAGGTATAGGAGCCGTAGTATAGGCCGCGGCCAATGTGAAGGTAAATGCAAATGAAGAATATGGAGGCACCATTAGCATGTAGATTACGAATAAGTCACCCGTGTTGGACGTCTCGGTGGATGTGGGCAATAGATGAAAATGCGGATAAAATATCTGCAGTGTAGTGTATGGCTAGGAAGAGACCTGTGATGGTTTGGATGATGAGGCATAGTCCTAGTAGTGATCCGAAGTTTCATCAGGCAGAAATGTTAGATGGGGTGGGAAGATCAATGAAGGAGGAGTTGATAATTTTGAGAATTGGGTGTTGTTTTCGTATGTTGGGTATCATTAATTGGTTGTTTTAGTAGTTGAATACAACAGCGGTTTTTCAAGTCGCAGGTTTTGGTGAGAGGCCAGATTAAAATAATGATATATTTGGTAGAGTTTTTTATGGTTTCTTTGATTATTGCTTTAATTGGGGTAGCTTCTAATCCGACTCCTTATTTTGGGGCGGGGAGTTTGGTTGTTGCTGCTGGTTTAGGGTGTGGGGTTTTGGTTTTATTGGGGAGTTCTTTTATATCTCTTGTGTTGTTGTTAATTTATTTAGGTGGTATGTTAGTTGTTTTTGCTTATTCTGTTGCTTTGGCAGCGGATCCGTTTCCTGAAGCATGGGGTGCTGTTGGGGTTTATTTTGGTGGGTATGTTGTGTTAGTTTTGTTTTTGGTGTTAGTGTTTGGTGAAGTAGAGTTTATTAGTTTGGGGGTTAATGGGGCAGATTCACAAGGGTTATCCGTTGTTCGTGTGGATTTAAGTGGTGTGTCATTATTATATAGTGTAGGTGGATGTAGCTTGTTGATTTGTGGTTGGGCGTTGTTGTTAGCGTTATTTGTTGTACTAGAATTAACTCGTGGATTAGTGCGGGGGAGTCTTCGTGCGGTTAGGTTCATAGTATTGTAATAAAGCATGTTGAAGTAATGATAAAAATTGAAAGGTAAAATTTTATTAAGCCTTTTTGTGCTAGTGTGTTGGCTTTAACGGTAGGAAGGTTTAAGGAGACTAGTCCTTTGGGTCCGGACTTTTCTAGTCATAACAAATCATTAATGTGTAGGGCTAGGGTTTGTCCTGTAAATAAGGTGGTAAGTGGAATAAGGCGATGGAGCGTTGGATTATAGAAGCCCAGTTGGCTGGAGAAGTCGTGGTATTTTGATCGTTTTGTAGTAGTAAGTCAGGTTGTTTTTTTTGCAACTTGGAGGGCGAAGAGTGCTCCAAGAATGGCAATAATAATGGCAGAGAGTTTTATGGTGGTTGGTATAGTAATGGGGGTTGGTTTTGTTGGTAGAATGGTAATTATTAAGATTAGGCCTGTGAGAAGGCTTCCAATGGCGAGGCGAATGAGGGGGTTGGTGAGAGATGGAGGGGTTTCGTTTATGGTTGATGTTGTTGTTCGCGGTGTGTTTAGTTGGACATAGAAGGTTATTCGTATAGAGTAAGTGGCAGTTAATATTGTTGCAAAGAGTGTAAGTAGGAGGGCTCAGGCGTTTAGGTGGGAGTTATTTATTGTTTCAATAATTGTGTCTTTTGAGTAGAAGCCCGATAGAAAGGGAGTTCCTGTAAGGGCGAGGTTTCCGATGGTTAAACAGGTGGCTGTGGTTGGGAGTATTTTTTGTATTCCCCCCATTTTTCGGATATCTTGTTCATTATTTAAGTTGTGAATGATTGCGCCGGAACATAAAAATAATATTGCTTTGAAAAAGGCGTGGGTAGAGATATGAAGAAAGGCTAGTTGGGGTTGATTAAGGCCGATTGTTACTATTATTAAACCAAGTTGGCTAGAAGTAGAAAAGGCAATAATTTTTTTAATGTCGTTTTGTGTTAGGGCACAGAGGGCTGTGAATAGGGTGGTGAGGGCCCCTAGACAAAGGCAGGTGGTCAGGGCTAGTTCATTATTTTTTAGGAGGGGGTGGAGTCGGATTAGTAAAAATACACCAGCTACAACTATGGTGCTAGAGTGTAATAGGGCTGAAACTGGTGTTGGGCCTTCTATAGCTGCTGGAAGTCATGGATGAAGTCCAAATTGGGCAGATTTGCCGGCAGAAGCAAGAATTAGGCCGAAGAGGGGAAGAAGGGGGGGATTTTTTGTTTGGATAGTTATTTCTTGGATATTTCAGGTTGCCAAGTATGTTGCGAGTCAGGCGAGTGCAAGTATGAGTCCGATATCTCCCACGCGGTTAAAGATGATGGCTTGAAGGGCTGCTGTATTTGCATCAGGGCGGGCAAATCATCAACCGATTAATATAAAGGATATAATTCCCACACTCTCTCACCCAACGAACAATTGGAATATATTATTGGCTGTAACGAGAGTTAGTATAGCTAATAGGAAAACTAAAAGATATTTGAGGAAGCGGTTTATGTGGGGGTCCGATGATATATATCAGTTAGCAAACTCAAGCATGGATCATGTAACAAATAGACTAATTGGAATAAATGTGAGGGAATATATGTCTAGGACAAGGTTGATATCAATATCTATACCGGCAATGTTTGTTCAGGTAAGGTTGGTTGTTGAGGTTTCTATGCCATAGTTTATAAAGATAGCCAGTGGAATTAGGCTAACTTTGAATGCTAGTTGTACGGCGGCCTTTGCGTAAAGCATACCTCATCCTATTATAAGTGTAATTGGATTTATAGTTGTGAGAACAGGGTGTGTAAGGATAAATAGGACGGTTAGTATGGTTGAATGCAGGAGGAGTTCGTGTATCACTACTTTTACTTGGAGTTGCACCAAGGTTGTTGGTACCTAAAACCAGCGGATTTCTGCTTTCCTATAGAAGTAAGAGGTCTAAGGGTATTAATCTTAGCTATTTGAGTTAGCAGCTCTAATGGTCTATATACACCTCTTGGTAAATAAGAAGATATGTCTTCTGTTTCTAGAGTCACAGTCTAGTGTTTTGGGTAAACTATATTTACAAGTAAGCAACCCTGAAATTAAAGAGGGTTTTAGTATAAGAAGTCCTAGAGGGAGTAAGTGTAGGATAAGGGTTAGATGCTCTCGGGTGTGGGTGGGGGGAAGGAAGCGGTATTGAGTTGAAAGGGTTCCTCGTTGGGTTATTAGGAATATAAATAGGGAGTATGTGGCGGTAATAAGGGTTCCGATCCCGGTAATGATAATGGTGGGGGATGATCAGTTAAATAGGGCAGTAATAATTAGTAATTCACCGACTAGGTTAATTGAGGGTGGTATTGCTATGTTAGTTAGGTTAATAAGTAGTCATCAGGTTGATATTAATGGGAGAGCGAGTTGTAAGCCTCGAACAAGCAGCAGGGTTCGGGTGTGTGTGCGTTCATAATTGGTATTTGCTAGGGTAAAGAGGGCTGAGGATGTTAGGCCGTGTGCGATTATTAAAGTAATGGCTCCGGTTATAGCTCATGGTGTTTGTAGTATAATAGCGGAAATTACTAAGCCTATATGGCTTACGGAGGAGTAAGCGATGAGAGCTTTAAGATCTGTTTGTCGCAGACAAATTGAGCTGGTTATAAGGATACCCCATAGGGCTAGGATGATAATGGGAAATATAAGTGCTGGTGGATGGGGGTTTAGTACTGGCGAGATGCGGATTAGGCCATATCCTCCTAGTTTTAACAAGATTGCAGCTAGTACTATTGAGCCAGCAATGGGGGCTTCTACATGGGCTTTTGGGAGTCAAAGGTGCAGGCCATATAGAGGTAGTTTGACTATAAATGCTAGAAGGCAGGCAAGTCAAAATATAGGGCTTGTATTTGTTGGGGGGAGTTCTGGTTGGTTGAGTAAAAAGAGTTCTATTGAGGTGTGCAGGTATTTATTGTTTAGGTATAAGAGTGCAATTAACAGTGGTAAAGAGCTTGATAGGGTATAGAACAGGAAGTATAGGCCTGCGTTTAGGCGTTCGGCTTGATTTCCTCAGCGTGTAATAATAATAAGGGTTGGAATTAAGGTGGTTTCAAATAAAATATAGAATATAATGAGTTCTGAGGCGGCAAAGGTCATGATCAGGGTTGTTTGTAGTGTAGTTAGTATTATTAAAAACATACGTTTTCGGTTTAATGGTTCTGTTTTTAGGTGATTTTGGCTGGCTAGAATTATAAGTGGGAGTAGTCAACAGGAAAGGATAATAAGTGGGGCGGAGATTGGGTCAATGGAAAAGTAAGGGGTTGTGTTGACAATTTTTAGGGTTAAGGGGTGGTTAAATAGTGTAAGGCTTAGAAGGGATAATAATATTGAGTATCCAATTAGGGTTAAAAAAAGGATATTCGGGTTAAGTAGGAGGGCTGATGGAATTATGAAGGCTGTTGGGATAATGATTTTTAGCATTTTAATAGACTTAGGGTTTTTATATGGTCTGTTCCATGTGTTCGGGAGGTGGCGACTAGAAGTGCGAGGCCTGAGCTGGCTTCGCAGGCGGATATTGCTAGGAGTAGGGTAGGTAGAATAGCAATAGTTGGGGTGTTTATGGAAGAGATAAGTGTTGCCATTATTAAGTAGATAACCAGTATTATCCCTTCAATACAGATTAAGATAGATATAAGGTGGGTTCGGTGAAGGGATAATCCTAGGAGGCTTAGTAAAAATGAGGTATTTAATAAGAAGAGAATTGTTGACATATTAGGGGTTCTGGTAGGATCAGAATTTACTAAGTCGAAATTAGTGGTCTTTGTTAGACTAACCCCTTATTCAGCTCAATCTAGACCGCCTTGTATTCATTCGTAAATCAGGCCGGTGGTTAAAAGAATAATAATAGTTGACGTTCATGTAATAGTTGTTGTGGGTTGTAGAAAATTAATTGCTCATGGGGTTGGGAGTAGAAGGGCAATTTCTAGGTCAAAAAGAAGAAATAAAATGGCTACTAGAAAGAATCGAATAGAAAAGGGTAGTCGTGCAGAGCCGAGGGGGTCAAATCCACATTCGTAGGGGGAAAGTTTTTCTGCATCTGGTAGTGTTTGTGGGAGTCAAAAGCTAATTAATATAAGAAGGGTTGAGATAAGTGCGGTAACAATTAATATAATTATAAGGTTCATTACTTTTTCTCAGGTTTGTGCTGAGGTTGGATGATTGGAAGCCATCTATAATAATTATATTAAAAAAGTATGAGCCTCATCAGTAAATTGATACGTATAAGAAAAGTCATACAACATCTACAAAGTGTCAATATCAGGCAGCTGCTTCAAATCCGAAGTGGTGGTTTGTTGTGAAGTGATAGAGTGTGTGTCGAATGAGACAAACGAGGAGGAAGGCTGATCCAATGATTACGTGGAGGCCATGGAACCCGGTGGCTACAAAGAATGTGGCACCATAGACACTGTCTGAGATTGTGAATGTGGTTTCAAAATATTCAGTGGCTTGGAGGGCTGTAAAGTAAAGGCCAAGTATGATTGTTAAAAGCAGTGCTTGAATGGTGTCTTTTCGTTTACCTTCTATTAGGGCATGGTGTGCTCATGTAACTGTTACCCCTGAAGCAAGCAGTACTGCAGTATTTAAAAGTGGGACTTCAAAGGCATTTAGAGGTTGAATACCTGTTGGTGGTCATTGACTACCTAGTTCTGGGGTTGGGGCTAGGCTTGAGTGGTAAAAGGCTCAAAAGAAGCCAGCAAAGAATAGGACTTCTGATGTAATAAATAGGATTATGCCGTATCGCAGGCCTTTTTGTACAGGTGCTGTGTGTTGTCCTTGGTATGTCCCTTCGCGAATAATGTCTCGTCATCATTGTTGTATTGTAAGTAGTAAAATAACTAGGCCCAAGTAGATTAGGTTTGTGTTGTTGAAGTGAAACCATGCTGCTAGGCCGGAGGTTATTAATAATGCTGCGATAGCTCCTGTCAAGGGTCATGGGCTAGGGTCTACTATGTGAAACGGGTGTGTTTGATGGATCATTAAATGTTTTCTTGTAAGTAGAGTGTTAAAAGCAAAATAAAGACATATGCCTGGATCAGGGCAACGGCTATTTCCAGGCAGGATAATAAAATGAGTACAACTAGGGTCATTATTGCGGTAGTAGTTATGGTGTTTATTAAAGCGAGGACTGCCGTTGAAGTGAGTTGAATTAGTAGGTGTCCTGCTGTTAGGTTAGCTGTTAGTCGTACACCCAATGCAATTGGGCGGATAAGTAAGCTAGCCGTTTCGATTAAAATTAATATGGGAATTAATGGGGTGGGTGTACCTTCTGGTAAGAGGTGGCCTAATGAGGTTGTAGGTTGATTTCGTAGTCCTGTTAAAACTGTTATTAGTCAAGCTGGTATAGCGAGAGCTATGTTTATTGAGAGTTGTGTGGTGGGGGTGAAGGTATAGGGTAGAAGGCCTAGGGTGTTAAATAATATGAGTATTAGTATTAGCGTGATAAACGTGCTTGCTCATTTGTGTCCAGTAGTATTAATTGGCAATATTATTTGTTTTGTGACTTTTATAAGAAGTGAGGATTGTACGGTTGAGTATCGGTTTTGGATAAGGCGGTTGGTTGTGAATCAAATTATTAGTGGGAACAGTAAGGCTGGAATAATTAGGGGTACTCCTAGGAGGCTGGGGATATTGAATTGATCAAAGAAACTTAAAGTCATGGTCAGGTTCAGGGGTATTTATTAGGCTGTTTGCTGTGATGGGGGGTTGAGAGGTATATGTTGCCGTTTAGGGTTTTTGTAAATAGTATGATAAGGGTGAGTCAGGTTAATAAGAAGACTAAGAATCATGGATTTGGGTTAAGTTGAGGCATGTCACTAAGGGAAGTGAGCTCCCCTCTCTAGCTTAAAAGGCTAGTGCTGTGTGTTAGCTTCTTAGTGATGTGGTTATTATTATTTTAGATCAGGTTTCGAAGTACTTAAGGGGTGTAGATTCAATTACGATTGGTATAAAGCTATGATTTGATCCGCAAATTTCTGAGCACTGGCCATAAAATAGGCCGGGGTGAGATGTGATTATGGTTGTTTGGTTTAAACGTCCTGGGACGGCATCTGTTTTGATTCCTAGTGCTGGGATTGCTCATGAGTGTAGGACGTCTTCTGCTGAAACTAACACTCGGATTGGGGATTCTGTTGGAATTACGACTCGATGGTCTACTTCTAATAATCGGAAGCCCCCAGGATGTAGGTCACATGTTGGGATTATATATGAGTCAAATAGCAGGTTTTTGTAGTCTGTATATTCATAGCTTCAATATCATTGGTGGCCAATAGCTTTAACGGTTAGGTGTGGATTATTAATTTCATCTATTAAATAAAGAATTTGGAGAGAGGGAAGTGCAATTAAAATCAAAATAATTGCGGGAAGGATGGTTCATACTATTTCTACTTCTTGGGCGTCTATGGTGTTAGTATGTGTGAGTTTTGTTGATAATATAAGAGTGATAATATAGAGTACTAAGGCACTAATTAGGAAAACGATTATTAGTGCGTGGTCGTGGAAGTGAAGGAGTTCTTCTATGATGGGGGAAGCTGCATTTTGGAAGCCTAGTTGTGCTGGATGTGCCACTAAGGTTCACAAGTTTAGTTAACTTGTAATTTAGCGCTGACAGAGCTATGTAATTTGTTTACTAGAACCCTATAAGGGGAGAAACATAAGAGGCTGTGTGACTGGCTTGAAACTAGTTAGAGGCGGTTCGAGTCCCCCCTCCCTTGAGGTTTGTACATAAGTAGGTTCTTCATATGTGTGATATGGGGGTGGGCAACCATGAAGTCACTCTAAATTTGTGTCTGTTAATTCGAGGGCTAGTACTTCGCGTTTAGCTGATAGTGCTTCTCAAATAATAAATATTAAAATTACCACGGCTGTTAGTGAGATTAAGGAGCCAATTGAAGAGATAGTGTTTCAAAGAGTATACGCGTCTGGGTAGTCAGAGTAGCGTCGGGGTATGCCTGCTAATCCAAGAAAGTGTTGTGGAAAGAATGTTATGTTAACGCCTGTAAATATTACACCAAATTGGACTTTGGTTCATGAGGTGTGTAAGGTATAACCTGTAAAAAGTGGGAATCAATGGACAAATCCGGCTATAATTGCAAACACAGCTCCTATGGATAAAACGTAGTGAAAGTGGGCAACTACATAGTAGGTGTCATGTAGAACAATATCTAGTGAGGAGTTGGCTAGGATGATACCTGTGAGGCCGCCAACTGTAAACAGGAAAATAAAGCCCAGGGCTCAAAGTATAGCGGCGTCTCATTTAATTGTTCCTCCATGAAGGGTTGCAAGTCAGCTAAAGACTTTTACTCCAGTGGGGATGGCAATAATTATTGTAGCTGAGGTAAAATAGGCTCGGGTGTCAACGTCTATACCAACTGTAAATATGTGGTGAGCTCATACAATAAAGCCTAGGAAACCAATGGATATTATGGCTCACACCATCCCCATGTAGCCAAAAGGTTCTTTTTTTCCTGCATAGTAGGTGACGATATGGGAGATTATACCGAAGCCGGGGAGAATCAAAATGTATACTTCTGGGTGGCCAAAAAATCAGAACAAATGTTGGTAAAGAATTGGGTCTCCCCCTCCTGCTGGGTCAAAGAATGAGGTGTTTAAGTTTCGATCTGTTAAAAGTATTGTAATACCTGCGGCTAATACGGGAAGAGAGAGGAGAAGGAGAACGGCTGTGATTAGGACGGATCAAACAAACAAAGGGGTTTGGTATTGGGTTATATTTGGGGGTTTCATGTTGATACAAGTGGTAATAAAGTTGATTGCGCCTAAGATTGAGGAGATTCCAGCTAAGTGAAGTGAAAAAATAGTTAGATCTACAGATGCTCCTGCGTGGGCTAGATTTCCGGCTAATGGGGGATAAACAGTTCAGCCGGTGCCGGCACCGGCTTCAATACCCGAGGATGATAAAAGTAGAAGTAAGGAGGGGGGGAGTAATCAGAAGCTTATGTTGTTTATTCGAGGGAATGCTATGTCCGGGGCGCCGATTATTAATGGAACTAGCCAATTTCCAAAACCCCCAATTATTACAGGTATAACTAGGAAGAAAATTATTACAAAAGCATGGGCTGTAACAATAACATTGTAGACCTGGTCGTCTCCAAGAAGGGTGCCGGGTTGACTTAACTCTGTCCGAATTAAAAGGCTGAGGGCTGTACCGACTATGCCAGCTCAGGCACCAAATAGTAGGTATAAAGTGCCAATATCTTTATGGTTTGTTGAAAAGAATCAACGAATTAAGGACACAGGTAGGATGGTCGAATGATTAGGCGGGGGGCTGTAGACCCCCAAATGGGGGTTGAATTCCTCCTCCTATCAGACTAAGCTTCGTGGTGTTTTACGCCAAAATGCAAATTTGGAGAAGCACCTTAAAAGGTGCCGGGGCTTCCCCCGTTTTTTTTCTAACGGGGGAAGAAGACGGATAGAAGCCCGCTGGGTTGGGTTTTTAGCTGTTAACTAAAGTTTCGCAGGATCGAGGCCTGCCTATCTAGTTAGGCCTTAGCTTAATTAAAGCGTTTGGTTTGCATTCAGAAGATGTATATTAGAATTATACAGGTCTTAGTCAGAAGCTAGGGGGTTTGAGACCCTGTTTGAGGCTTTGAAGGCTTCTGGTTTAAAATAGTAACCTAAGCTTCTAGGTTCAAATTAATGGTGTAATAGGTATTAAAAGGAGTATTATAGTAGCTATTGGGATTGGGCTGATTGGTTTTGTGGGTTTAAATCGTCATTTTATTGTGTTTGTGGTTGTATTTGGGGAGGTGGTTAGTGTTGTAACATAGGTTAGGCGTATATAAAATATTAGACTTAGTAGTGAGGTGAGGGCGAGTGTGGTGGCTAGTGGGATGAGGTGGTTAGTTGTTAATTCTTGTAGAATTAATCATTTAGGTAAAAAGCCGGTTAGTGGGGGGAGTCCGCCTAATGTTATAAGGGTGATAAGTGCGATTGTAGAGAGTGTTGGGGAGGTGGTTCATATTGTTCCTAGGTCTTTAGTAGTTTTTGCTGTTAGGGTAATAAAGGTTAGGAATATGGAGGCGGTTATCAGTAGGTAGGCTGCTAGGGTAAAAATAAGAAGTTTATAAGAAATAGTTGAGATGGCAGCTATCCATCCTAGGTGTCCGATTGATGAGAATGCTATAATTTTTCGTAGTTGAGTTTGGTTAAGTCCGGATCATCCTCCAATCAGGGTGGATAAAATACCTAGTGTTAATAAGAGGGTAGTTGGGAGTTGGTTAACTGTTATATATAGTAGGGAGATTGGGGGCAGTTTTTGTCATGTTGCAATAATTATGGCGGCTGTTATGTCGGTGCCCTGTATAACCTCTGGAAGTCAGAAGTGTATTGGAACTAGGCCAAGTTTTATTGCAAGGGCGATCGTTAGTATGGTGGGTGTTGGGGAGATGGTGAGTTGGGTAATGTCTCAGGTTCCTGTGTGTCAGGCATTAATAGTGCTTGAAAATAGAATAATGGACGAGGCTGTTGCTTGAATAATAAAGTATTTTGTTGTGGCTTCAGTGGCTCGTGGGTGGTGCCGTTTGGCTAAGATTGGTATAATAGCTAAGGTATTAAGTTCTAATCCAATTCAGGCTAGAAATCAATGGTAGCTGGCAGCAGTAATAATTGCCCCGAGGGCTAGGTTGGAGATTAGAAGGGATAGGATATAGGGGTTCATTAGTAAAGGAAGGATTTGACCAACATATTTGGGGTATGGGCCCAAGAGCTTAATTAGCTGACTTTACTAGAAGGTAGTATAGTGGGAGTGCAGAGGGTTTTGGAGTCTCAGGTGTGGGTTCGAATCCCATTCTTCTAAAGGAGGTGAGGGGTTATTGGTCCCTGTAGTTTACTCTATCAAAGTAACCCCTAAGTTCTCGGGCACACGTCCTGGTAAGAATTTAGTGGTGGAAGTCCTGATAGAGAGATTGGGAATGATATATATCATAGGAATATTGCTAGTGTGGCAGGAAGGAATTGTTTTCATAGGAGGTGTATTAGTTGGTCGTAGCGGAATCGTGGATATGAGGCTCGAGTTCATAAAAATACAAGGGTTAATAATACTGTTTTTATTATTAAATTAATTGTAAATAGTTCTGTTTGTGTGGTTATGGTTGGGCAAAAGAATAGGATGCATGAGAGTGTATTTATTATTAAGATATTTATATATTCGGCTAGAAAGAATAGTGCAAATGGTCCGGCTGCATATTCAACATTAAAACCTGAGACAAGTTCAGATTCACCTTCGGTCAAATCGAATGGTGCGCGGTTTGTTTCTGCTAAGGTGGATACAAATCATATTATTGCGAGGGGTCATGTTGGTAGAACTAATCAGATGTGTTCTTGTGTAATAATAAGGGTATGTATCGTGAAGGCACCGGTTAATATAATAATTGAAAGTAAAATGATACCCAAGGTTACTTCGTATGAAATTGTTTGTGCGATGGCTCGTAAAGCCCCTATTAAGGCGTATTTTGAATTAGATGCTCAACCTGATCATAGGACTGTATATACCATTATACTTGATATAGCTAATAGGAATAGGAGACCTAGGTTTATATCTGCTAGGGGGTGTGGTAGGGGTATTGGAGTCCACATTATGAGGGCTAATAAGAGGGCTAGAGTTGGGGCTAAAATAAATAGGGTGGGGGATGCATGGGTTGGGCGAACAGGTTCTTTAATAAATAGTTTAACTCCGTCAGCAATAGGTTGTAATACCCCAAGAGGTCCTACTATGTTTGGGCCTTTTCGTAATTGTATGTAGCCTAAAATTTTTCGTTCGAGGAGGGTTAAAAATGCTACGGCAATAAGAATTGGGATAATGTATGTGGCAGGGTTAATAATATAACACATAAGTTTATGCATTATTAAGAAGGGAATTTGCTTCCCTGTAGAAAGATTTTAGGTCTTTTGCATTACTTGACTCTGCCACCTTAATAAACCTGATTTTGGTTTGAAGGGGTAGTGATGCTTACTACTTTAGGTTGTTTCAGTAGTTTTAGTTGGGACGTTCTTTTGGTATTGGTCCTACTACTTTGGTCCTTTCGTACTGAAGGTAGTACTGCATAGATAGAAACCGACCTGGATTTCTCCGGTCTGAACTCAGATCACGTAGGACTTTAATCGTTGAACAAACGAACCTTTAGTGGCGGCTGCACCATTGGGGTGTCCTGATCCAACATCGAGGTCGTAAACCCCCTTGTCGATAGGGACTCTAGAAGGGGATGGCGCTGTTATCCCTGGGGTAACTTGGTTCATTGGTCAGACAACATTAAGGGCTGTTGCTGGATCTTGTGGTTTTGTGGTTTGTTGATCTTAATATAATGGGTTTAACATGTTTTGGAGGTTTTTTTGTGCTCCGAAGTCGCCCCAACTAAAAACCGAAGGAAGCATTATTTAGGTGAACTAGGTTTTGAAGCTCCACAGGGTCTTCTCGTCTTATGTGTTTATTCCAGCTTTTGAACTGGAAAATCAAATTCATTGACCGGCTCGCAAGAGACAGTTTAATCCTCATTTAGCCGTTCATTCCAGTCCCTATTTAAGGGACAAGTGATTATGCTACCTTTGCACGGTTAGGATACCGCGGCCGTTTAAAGAGTCACTGGGCAGGCGGGACCTTTAATACTTGTGGGGCTAAAGGCTATGTTTTTGGTAAACAGTTGGGATTAAATTTTGCCGAGTTCCTTTTGCGGCCTTTTGTCTTTCTTTTTTGCACGCCTGTGTTGGGGTAACAAGTTTTTAGTGACACTTTGGCTAGGTGTGTTGTGGGTGTCTGTTGGTTTGTTAATCGTCAGTAGTTTTTCTATTCTGATTTAAGGGGGTGCAGAAGAGAAATAAGTGTTTCTTATTACTAATTTTAGCATTGGTGTTTCTATATTGGTATAGAATAACTCATTGTAGATTAGGAGGTTGATTAAATTGTTAGGATTGTTTAGTGAACATGCTATAACGCGATTATCTGGTGGCTGCTTTGAAGCCTACGGGTAAAGAAGGGTTTGATATTTCTCTCAGTTCGGGCTGTATTCCGGTTCAATGGGGCTGTACCCCCATTGATTTTCTTTAGGTGTAGAAGGGGTGAGTTTTGGATGGTTGGCTCAAGTAGTACCTAAAGTAGAACTTAAATTCTTTAGTTGAGTAGCCAGCTATCACCAAGCTCGGTTGGCTTTTTGCCTCTATTTTTAAGTCTTCCCACCCTTTTGCTACAGGGACGGGTGCGCTCGGGTTTACAGCTGCTTAAAAATAGCTCGTTTGGTTTCGGGGAGGCAGGCTAAAGGTTCTCTTTGTCTGAAGGGGTTTTGCTAAACCATGATGCAGGAGGTACAGGGGTTAATCTTTGCTGTGTGGTGCTTAGAGTTTTTCATTGTTCTTTCACTGTTCCCTTGCGGTACTTGAGGGGCCGGGTGGTGGTGTTTAATCTCATTTACTGGCCAAGATAAATGTTTTGGTTAAGGTAATTGTGGGGGTTAGAGTGTTTGGTCGGCTGTGTTTTTGGGCTCAAAAAGACTGCAGTTAATGCGGTGTCTCCTAGTTGTAAGCTGGGTGCTTTTATAAGCTACTTTTTGTTGATCCAAGCACACCTTCCGGTACGCTTACCATGTTACGACTTACCTCCTCTATTTTTAATTTTGTCGATTTATAAAGGGTGGGTTTATGGTTGGTTGAGGAGGGTGACGGGCGGTGTGTACGCGTCCCAGAGCGTTGTTAAAATAAACACTCTTGTTTATTTTACTGCTAAATTCACCTTCATATATTGTTTCATAATATATTTCGTGTTTTTTATAATAAAAAATGTAGCCAATCTCTTCCACAACATTTGCTACACCTTGACCTGACGTATTAGCGAGGGGGCTATTGTGTCTACTGTGGGACCTTCATAGGGTAGGCTGATCGACGGCGGTATATAGGCTGGCATGTGCTAGTTGGGGTCGGGTGGAGCGGGGGGTATCGATTACAGGACAGGCTCCTCTAGATCGGTATGGGACACCGTCAAGTCCTTTGAGTTTTAAGTTTTTCACTTGTAGTTCTCTGGCGGAAAGGTTGTATAGTGGCTATTCAATGTTAAGGGCTTAGCATAGTAGGGTATCTAATCCTAGTTTGTTTCTAAGCTTTCGTGTGGTCAAGAATATAAAATTAAAAATATTTGTGTTGGTATTCCCTTAGTATCTGAGTATTTTACAACTAGGCTATGGGTTTTTAATATTTTTAACATTAAGGAATCTCTAGTCACATTTTACGCCGTTTGCCGTTATTTTGGGCCTTTCGTATAACCGCGGTGGCTGGCACGAAATTGACCAGCCCTGTATGTTATAGTTGGGTCAAGTTTTCACTTATGGCCCAATGTTTATTACTGCTGATTAACCCGTGGGGGTGTGGCATAGCAAGGCGTTATGGGCTGTCGATGTAGTGCCTGATGCCGGCTCCAATACATCTTTTAAGGGGTTGTGGGCATTTTCACTGGTGTGCTGAGGCTTGCATGTATAATCTTAACAAAAAAGAACGGTAAGCCCAGGACCAAAACTGTTGTCTGTGGAGGTTTTTCCGTTCCTCGTCTCGGCATCTTCAGTGCCGCGCTTTGTAAAAATAAGCTACAACGAC